CTAATAAGGCGAAAGAATGCTTGTATAATGAAAATGGGTTTATATGGATCTTTTGGGGTTGAAAGCACACATCAAAATGACATTGACATAAATTGACAAGGTAATATTTCCATTTTTTCATCAGAAGAGGCGTATCCTTTGAGACAAAAATGGATTTTCCTTGATATCTAATATAATGTATGAAAGGATCCTTGAGCAAGCATAGGCTGTCCCCCCAATCCTTAGTAAAGACTTCTACAAAATGTTCTATTTTTCCATAGAAATATATTCGCTCAAGAAAGACCTGATAAAATGTTAATCGGAAATGAAAGGATTGCTTACAAAGAAAAAAGAAAACGGACTCGTATTCATATACATGAGAATTATATAAGAACAAGAAGAATCTTTGATTCTTTTTTACAAAAAAGGAAATAGATTTCTTTGGAATAATAAGACTGTTCAAATTCCAATACTCGTGAAGAAAGAGTCGTAATAAATGCAAAGAGGAGGGATCTTTCACCCAATAGCGAAGGATTTGAACCAATTTTTCTAGATGGATGGGGTACGGTATTAGTCCCTCTGACAGATAATTTAAATGTGGGAATTTGCCCTCTAAAAAAGGAAATATTGAATGAATTGATCGTAAATTATGAGATTTTACTATTTCTGATCTTTCTAAAGAGGATACTAATCGTAAGGAAAATGGAATTTCCACAATAACTGCAAACCCCTCCGATATCATTTGAAAATACAAATTTTTGTTATACCTAAAAAATGTATTTTGGTTAGAATCATTAGCAGAAATAATCAAATGATTCTGTTGATACATTCGAGTAATTAAACGTTTTACGATTAGTAAACTATATTTATTGTCATAACCTACATTTTCTAACAAAATAGATCTATTTAAGTCACGATCATGAGCAAATGTATAAATATACTCCCGAAAGATAAGTGGGTATAGGAAGTCATTTTTTCGAGATCTATCTATTTCTAAATTTCTTTGAGATTTCTCTATTTTCATTTTTAATTCGATTTGATTGAAGCAAAGATAGGGAGTTTATTGGGTTATTAAATGATACATAGTGCGATACCATAAAAACAAAATAGTATAATATAAAAAGAATAGATACCTCGGAAATAGTTAAACTCACCAACGGACCCTCTATCCTCTCTTTTTTCCATCTAATTGGTTTATGTTCATTTCTAATTGGTTTATGTTCATTTATAGGGTAATAGGTGACTAGAAATCCTTTACTTTTTCAAGTCAATCACTCTTTTTTGATTTTGGAAAAAAAATTGCTTTATCAATATACTTTTTCTTCTACACATTCAACTCCCCTTCATAGTGGAGAATAGCTAATAGTTAGGACTCATTAAAAAAATCGAAAATCCACTCAAGAAAAAGCTTTTCCCGCACTAGGCACTAATCTATTTTTAACGTCTAATTAGATCGGAAAATCATTCAAATTAAGAACGGGAGCTCGTTGCTTTTTTATTTCCCTATAATTGGAGCCGCGGAGCTCTGTCCATTTATTAACTCGACCCAACCCCAACTTTGAATTTGAATTCATTTGTTTTTATGTTACGCACCAAGAATTCAAACAAGGTTTGTTTGGAGCCGATCCGGTAAGAATCAAATATTCTCAGAATTCTCCATTGATATGACATGCTGTTTTTTCCATTCATTCCTTTCAGGATCAGTCGTGGTCTTACAAATAATACCGATGGTATGGACGAATCCCTTTCTTCGTACAAATGTGTAAAAGCTGTTAGCCGCACTTAAAAGCCGAGTACTCTACCATTGAGTTAGCAACCCAAATACAAATAATTAGGTTATGTAGATAGAATCGGAATCAAAAATCAAAATAAATCAAAGAGAATAAATAAAGAGATTGAATCGTACGACACAATCAAAACATTAAACTAACAAGAAATGAACACGAAATGAAATAGAAAAATTTCTAATTGATTCAGATAAAAAAATAGATAAAGTTAAATTTAAATAAAGTATAGATAAAGTTTAATAAAGTCAAAATTTATAGATTATCTCTTGTCTCTTATGCTATCTATTCTTATATTTAAAATTGAAAATAATTTAAAAAATGGAAATATTCATTTTTATACATTTTTCTAATATAACAATACATTCAATACATTTCCATTTTTTTTTTCCAATCAAAAAAAGACTTTTGTATCACAGCAAATCCAATAAACCTATCATTTCATTTGAATGAAGAAAAAAAAAAAAAACCAAACCACTGGAATAGATATAAATAAATCTACAGATAAGATCTAATTACCCAGATCGGATTATATTTATTTGATACACTGTTGTCAATATGAAGTCAATATGAATGTAAATCCGTTAATAAAAAAATACACAATGAAGAAAACAAAAGAATTAATTCAAATTAACCCCATATTTTATTGATATTTTATTGAATCATATAAATATTTTTTGATTTCCAATACGAATATTAGCAAACCAATAAGATAAGACGAAGAAATAAGTAGTTCTCTTCGAATCTTCATCTTCAAGTGACTCGATAGGACCGAGTCGTGAATCCCACACTTCTTCAAGTACGGAAGATATTAGGTTGTTCAAAAAAACAATCTTTATTTTGATATATATAATTTTGATATAGAAAATAAATATGCTCTGGGACGGAAGGATTCGAACCTCCGAATGGCGGGATCAAAACCCGTTGCCTTACCGCTTGGCCACGCCCCATTTCTATTTTGATTCAAAACTAATAAAATTAATATTGGTATTGGTTCTTTGTCAATTCCCGTCCCCAAAAATTTCTATGAACTGGATTAGCTTGTTGTTCGTATTTTGATATGTGTAGATATAGAATTAAACTGAATTTATTGATCATAATATAGAATTCCATTAAGATATTGTATGAAAATATGATTTCTTTTATTCTTTTTTTAGCTGATAATTGAAGGATTTTTGATTGGCTGAGTTTAAAGTTTTTTGTCTACCTTAACTCTATTTTATATTAATATTAATTTATATCCATTTTTATATGAATATTAATAACTCAGTCAAAATACAATTATCTTCAAGAACAAAATCTTTGTTATGCTTAATATTTTAAATTTGATTTGTATCTGTCTTAATTTTGCCCTTTATTCAAGCAGTTTTTTCTTCACAAAATTGCCTGAAGCCTACGCTTTTTTGAATCCAATCGTAGATGTTATGCCAGTAATCCCTCTGTTCTTTTTTCTATTAGCCTTTGTTTGGCAAGCTGCTGTAAGTTTTCGATGAGATTTTGAATACTGTCCTAGAATAATTCATGATTTATTCAAGATAAAAAATTCTAATAATTGATAAGATCAGATAAGTCTTATAGTATAGGCCCTTGATTCAAACATTGAAGTTATTGTATAAACGTGAAAAATATAGATTACCTACCCCATGCTCCTCTTTTTTCCATTCTATTAAAAGAAACCTATTCGGTTAGAGCCCCCCGAAATATCTAATTTTCGGTATGAAAGAAAATTTTTGGCACGAAAGACTCGACTCTTATTACAAATGAATTTAGAAAAATGCTTTTCTATTTCGAAAAATTTCTAGAAACCACTTCATTTCTTGGTGTCAAAATAGGATATATGGTATAAAAATAGAGAATCTATTTTCTTTTTTTCCAAACAAAAAAAAAAGATCTTGGAGATTGTCTAATGCTTACTCTCAAACTCTTTGTTTACACAGTAGTAATATTCTTTGTTTCCCTTTTCATCTTTGGATTTTTATCTAATGATCCAGGGCGTAATCCTGGACGTGAAGAATAAAAAAAAAATAAGGCTTTTTCCTTACTTGATTTTTATTTTTATTAAATGTTCTTAGAATTTTATCTATTCTACATCTTTAACTATTAGAAAATAAATAAAGAAAAAGACTTGAAAAAAAAAATACCAAGTCATCAACGGAACCGGAAAGAGAGGGATTCGAACCCTCGGTACGAATAACTCGTACAACGGATTAGCAATCCGGCGCTTTAGTCCACTCAGCCATCTCTCCCAATTGAGAAAAGATAATTCCTATGTTACATTACACAACAATACACAACAAGTAGGGCTTGAAAAAAAAAGTCCTTCTTCTATACTTTCTTTTTTTTTTACCTTTTTTATTACTATTTTTTATCTTTTTTATTACTTTATATTACTATATTATTATTATATTACTCTTAATATATTAGTATTCTAATTAGTATTATTTAGTATTATAGTAATTTACTATTTAATTACTATTAATTAATTAATTACTATTAAATTAATATTATATTATTAATATTATATTAATAATATATTATTCTATTAATTATTAATATTCTATTAATTATTATAATTATTAATATTTGAATTTTAATATTAGAAATTAGAATTCTATATTTTTTTTTTAATCTATTCTTTATTTTTATTTTTTTTTTCATTTCGTCCGAAAAGTCTTTTTTTATTTCCGCGTCCTGGCCCGTGTCACGGGCCATTTTTTATTTTTTGTTGCAACAAATTAGATAAGATAAAAAAAGTTATTTTATTTGATTCAAAAATACTTGTTATTGAAAGAACAGGACTTTTTCCATTCTTCTAATATAGAATCAACGCAACGAGTCTTCTTTTCCTAATCCTCATTAGGTTCCATGAGGAAATACAATACATCAACGCCCAAATTTTCATAATTCTTTTTTTTTTTTATGATCCTCTCGACAAAAAACTTGTTTATATACAATAATCGCATCATAGCGGGTATAGTTTAGTGGTAAAAGTGCGATTCGTTCTATTAATCCTACTACTAATAGTTAAGGGATCCGTCGGCGCATATTCCGATCAAAAACTTTATTTCTTAAAAGGATTAAATCCTTTACCTCTCAATGAAAAATTCGAGGAAGAATATATATTCTCGTGATTTGTATTCAAGAGTCAATTATAAATTGAAAAATTGGATTATGAGATTACGAAACATAATTTTTTTTTATTGGATCAGTACTTCCAATTGAATGAGTATGAGTAAA